TTCCTGATCAGATAAATACATGAAAAAGAAAGGAGGTAGAAAAATTTTTTGATTTATGGTTAAAGAAGAAAAACAAGAAAACAGGGGTTCTGTTGAATTTCAAGTATTCAGTTTCACCAATAAGATACGGAAACTTGCTTCACATTTGGAATTACACAAAAAAGATTTTTCATCGGAAAGAGGTCTACGAAGACTTTTGGGAAAACGTCAACGTTTGCTGGCTTATTTGGCAAAGAAAAATAGAGTACGTTATAAGAAATTAATTAGTCAGTTGGATATTCGGGAGAAGTAATTTAATCGTTCGAATTTTTTTCGTATTTTATTTAGTAGTCTTATAGTAGTCTTAGATTTTGCATTTTGATGAGCCTCGTTTTGAGGAATTCATGGAATAATCCATTTTTATGGAATAAAGAATAAGATGAGTCTACCGCCATGGAATAAAGAATAAGAACAAGGATACATAACATAAAAAAAAGAATAGATAAGACGATATTCGCCCTCCTCCTACATATTTGATTTCTTCTCCTATACAAAAACCAGCAAGACCCACTCCATTGATAATTCCATCAATGACACCTTTATCGAAAAAATGTGTTAGTTCTGCTAATCTTCTTATACCCAGGATAAATACCCTAGTATAGAAAACATCCATATAACCACGATTATATGACCAGCTGTATATCTTTTTTTTTACTTCATCCAAAAAGTTCTTTTTTGGATTCTTTTTTATTTTTACAAGGGAATTTTGGAAATTCAAATTCTGAAAAAAATAATAAGAGGATCCATAGAAGATATATGCTATGAATAGACCCAAAATTGCTAAACTTACAGAAGAAATTGCATTAGTGAGAAATTCATAGGAATTTATGGAAGAATTAGAACTTTCCTGGAAAAAGTTTATAGAAGGAGTTAGCCACCTTGATAATATGGTTAACTCCGATATTCCATTATCCTTTACTCCATTATCAAAATGGATTCCCATGGATCCAATGAACAAAGTAAAAAGCAGTAATATAAGAAGAGGATATAGCATAGTATTTCCCGTTTCATGTGGATAGACAAAAGTGTTTTTAGCCCCAAAGGGAGCACTAAAGGATCCCTTCTGATTTCTTGTATTACGAGGAATTTTAGGTATATTTTGTGAAAAAAAAGAAACTCCACTCTTCGTTGTTGATAAAACAAACTCCCTATTGACTCCTTTGGATATACCTTTTCCCCATAAGGATATTGAATACAACGAACCTTCTTTAGTACTGCTGTAATTTTGAAAATGAACACGCAAATACCCATCAAAAGTAAGTAAATATATCCGAAACATATAAAATGCAGTTAATCCTGCAGTAAAAGAGGCTATAATTCCAAAAAAGGGTGAATACAACCAACTATTACTAAGGATTTCATCTTTGGACCAGAAGCAAGCAAGAGGTGGAATACCACAAAGAGAAAGTGTACCACATAAAAAAGTAGTTCTTGTAATTGGAATGTATTTTCTTAAACCGCCCATAAGAACCATATTCTGACTTTTATCTGGTGAATATCCAACAAGAGGTTCCATTGAATGAATAATGGATCCCGATCCTAAGAACAATAAAGCTTTCGAATAAGCATGAGTGATCAAATGGAATAAAGCAGCTTGATAAGAACCTATACCTAGAGCTAACATCATATAACCTAATTGAGACATTGTAGAATAGGCTAAACTTCTTTTAATATCTCTCTGAGCAAGAGCTAAAGTGGCTCCTAAGAAGAGTGTTATTGTACCTACTAAAGAAATTAAACTCATTATCAAGGGTAGAGATATGAAAAGAGGAAGAAGTCGAGCCAAAAGAAAAATCCCCGCGGCAACCATAGTTGCTGCGTGTATAAGAGCCGAAATGGGAGTGGGTCCTTCCATAGCATCGGGTAACCATACGTGAAGAGGGAATTGTGCAGATTTTGCAACTGCACCAAGGAATAATAAAAAAGCACACAAAGTAGTAAGTAAGGAATTAATCCCATTATTAGGAATCCAGTTATTAGCTATTTTGAACAAATCCCGAAACTCTAAACTACCCGTTATCCAAAAAAAACCTAAAATTCCTAATAAAAGACCAAAATCCCCTACACGATTAGTTACAAAAGCTTTTTGACAAGCACTCGCTGCAATTGGCCGTGTAAACCAAAAGCCTATCAATAAATAGGAACACATTCCGATAAGTTCCCAAAAAAAATAAATTTGTATCAAATTGGAACTAGTAACCAATCCCAACATGGAAGTATTAAAAAAACTTATATAAACAAAAAATCTCAAATATCCTTCATCGTGAGACATATAATCGTCACTATAAATAAGAACCAAGATTCCTACAGTAGTAATTAGTATTAACATAATAGACGTAAGGGGGTCGATCAAGTATCCAAATTCTAAGGAAAAATCATTATTGATGGCCCAAGACCATAGATATTGATAGATAGAACTTCCATTTATTTGTTGAATAGACAGGTGAACCGAGTATACCATAGCTATACTTAAGAGTAAAATACTAGGAAAAGCCCATATGCGACGAAGATTTTTTGTTGCTGTCGGAATAAGAAAAAGTCCAAATCCCATTGACATAATAACTGGAAGTGGGAGAAGAGGGATTACCCAGGCATATTGATATGTATGTTCCATAAGAAAAGAAATAGCAATTTTTAGTTGAAATTTATAGTTCAATTTATTGAAATTGTTTCCGATTCACCAAACCTATTCTTATCTCTTTCTAAAGGAATTAAAAAAAAAAAATAAAAATAAGAAAAAATATTGGAATTCTGGATTTTTCAAAATTTATCTCATTAAAATATTCAAAAATGCAGAATGAGTTTAGTTGCTTAAATTCAAAAAGTGAATTAAAGAATTTCGTTATCTAGTTATTAATTAAAAAAAAAATATTTGTTAAATATTAAAATACAAAAAAAGATTGAATCATGTGACTTTCTATTTATTTTTGTATTTATTTCTCTTAAAATAAAAGAGCTCTCTTGTTTCGTAATTGATTGATTGAATTCCAAAGAAAACCTACATTTATAGGAAATTATCGAATATTGCTTACTTCATATAAAACAGAAATCCTAATGACTAGAATTCTATAAGTTTTATAATGTCTTGTTTAAAAGACTAAGTCTTTTTTTTGATTGGAATGAAATTATGGAATACCGTTCTGAACTTAATTAACTATTTGAATTTATTGAATTTAATCTGACCTTCTTTTTATCTTCTCATCATATATGTGGGCTTATCCTATCCTCCAAACCATATATTTATATATGGAGTATATTTGATATATAAATCGATTTAAATAGAAAAGTTTAAAAAACTCTTGTCTTATCCACATTAGACAGAATGAGCTAAAAAAGAATTTAGAATTTCAGTAAGTATAACTACTAAGAAAAAACAGAAAGAAGGATTGATTTGCGGCAATAAATGTCTTTCACATACAACTAGAAAAAAGTAATCCCCCTTTTGAATGGCAGTTCCAAAAAAGCGTACTTCGATGTCAAAAAAGCGTATTCGTAAAAATCTTTGGAAGAAAAAGACTTATTTTTCCATAGTACAATCTTATTCTTTAGCAAAGTCAAGATCATTTTCTAGCGGCAACGAGGATCCAAAACCAAAAGGTTTTTCTGGGCAACAAACAAACAAATAATAAGGTTTTGGAATAATCTGAATTGAACTATCCGAAGGAAATTCCAATTATTTAATATGAATAAATATTATTTAATATGAATGAATAATTCGGATTAATTAATAAATGTACTTTTATGTGTCGAATTTATCGGTAAAATATTCTTAGAACGAATCCCTCCGTTATATAGAATAAAAGAACAAAAGTTTTTGGTATATTGTGCCCTCAGTATTCTTTGCCTGTCAAAGAACTCTTTTTTCGCTAATGGAATCCTCATAAAAATGAGGATTCTATTAGCAAAAGTAGACTATTCTTGCAATAGGACTTACAACCTTTACCTAATCTTATCCAAAATTCCCATATAAATGAGTTTAGTACTGGTAAATCATATTAAAAAGAGGGTAAAGGCTTTCATTCTATAAATTTTTCTAAAATACAAAATTCTTTGTAGTTAATGATGAAATTCTAATGTTCCTAAATTCTATGGCCTCTCCCAGTCTCGACGATTCGCAAGAAAATAACTATTATTCTTTTAAGTTAACTATTATTTCAAGTTAGCCGCCATGGTGAAATTGGTAGACACGCTGCTCTTAGGAAGCAGTGCTCAAGCATCTCGGTTCGAGTCCGAGTGGCGGCATTCCCGAAAAAGAATACAATAGATTAGAAAATGGATTCAATTCGAAATTTCCAATTTTGTAATGGGACCTTATCCTTATGCTATTTGCAACTTTAGAACATATACTAACTCATATCTCTTTCTCAACCACTTCAATTGTGATTACGATTCATTTGATAACCTTATTAGTTCGTGAACTTAGGGGATTACGTGATTCGTCAGAAAAAGGAATGATAGTGACTTTTTTCTCTATAACAGGATTCTTAGTTTCTCGTTGGGTTTCTTCGGGACATTTTCCATTAAGTAATTTATATGAGTCATTGATCTTCCTTTCATGGGCTCTGTATATTCTTCATACTATTCCTAAGATACAGAACTCGAAAAATGATTTAAGCACAATAACTACGCCAAGTACTATTTTAACGCAAGGCTTTGCCACGTCGGGGCTTTTAACTGAAATGCATCAATCCACAATACTAGTACCTGCTCTACAATCTCAGTGGTTAATGATGCATGTCAGTATGATGTTACTAAGCTATGCAACTCTTTTGTGCGGATCCTTATTATCTGCTGCTCTTCTAATCATTAGATTTCGAAAGGATTTTTATTTCTTTTCTAAAAAGAAAAAAAAAGTTTTCCTTAAAACATTTTTCTTCAGTGAGATTGAATATTTATATGCAAAAAGAAGTCCTTTAAAAAGCACCTCTTTTCCCGCATTTCCAAATTATTACAAATATCAATTAACTGAGCGTTTGGATTCTTGGAGTTATCGTGTCATTAGTCTAGGGTTTACTCTTTTAACCATGGGTATTCTTTGTGGAGCAGTATGGGCTAATGAGGCATGGGGATCCTATTGGAATTGGGACCCTAAGGAAACTTGGGCATTTATTACCTGGACCATATTTGCAATATATTTACATAGTAGAACAAATCCAAATTGGAAGGGTACGAATTCCGCACTTGTAGCTTCGATAGGATTTCTTATAATTTGGATCTGCTATTTTGGTATCAATCTGTTAGGAATAGGTTTACATAGTTATGGTTCATTTATATTACCATCTAAATGATTACATAACATAAATCCCTAATTTTTAGAAGGTTTTTTCGTTTTTTGTTTGTTTTGAGAACCCTTTGAACGTCTTTTCAAAGGGTTCTCAAAAATTCGAGATAGATCTAATTAGACCTTTTTACTTTTTTCTTTTCTGAATTTTTTTTTTCCACTATGGAATATAGTGCGGACTAGTTAAAAAAAAATCCTATTTAGTATAATAATTGGATAATAGAGTCTCTACCCTGTCAACGGATAGCGAGAGAACAAAATCTGGATAAATACCAATTCCTATTACTGGTAAAAAGATACAGATTAAAAGAAAGAGTTCCCGTGGTCCAGAATCCACAAAATTTTCGTTTGGAACATGAAATAGCTTGTATCCATAAAACATCTGGCGTAACATAGATAATAAATAAATAGGGGTTAATATCATTCCGATTGCCATTACAAAAGTAATTAGCATTTTTGGCATTAACATAAATTTAGGACTAGTAATTAGTCCAAAAAATACTACTAATTCTGCAACAAAACCACTCATTCCCGGCAAGGCAAGAGAAGCCATTGAAAAGCTACTAAACATGGTAAAAATTTTTGGCATTGGGATAGATATTCCCCCCAGTTCTTCGAGATAAACAAGACGTATTCTATCACAAGCCGTTCCCGCCAAGAAAAAAAGTGTAGCACCGATAAATCCATGCGATAATATTTGTAAAATTGCTCCATTTAGTCCAATGTTGGTTATGGAACCAATTCCTATAATTATGAAACCCATGTGAGATACGGAGGAGTAGGCTATTCTTTTTTTGAAATTTCGTTGACCCAGAGAAGTTGAAGCTGCATAGATTATTTGCACAGCTCCTATTATTACCAACCAGGGGGAAAATAGACAATGAGCATGAGGTAACAATTCCATATTGATCCGAATCAATCCGTATGCTCCCATCTTTAATAGAATTCCGGCTAAAAGCATACATGTACTGTAATGCGCCTCCCCGTGGGTATCTGGTAACCATGTATGTAGAGGTATAATCGGCAATTTGACGGCATAAGCAATAAGGAAGCCAAAATACAGTAGTATTTCCAATGTTGCAGGGTATGGTTGATTAATCAATTTTTCTAAATCTAATCCGGGTTCATTGGAACCATATAACCCCATACCTAGAACTCCAATTAAGAAAAAAATGGAACCGCCTGCAGTATACAAAATAAACTTGGTAGCTGAATACAGACGCCTCTTTCCCCCCCACATGGATAAAAGTAAGTAAACAGGAATTAATTCTAACTCCCACATGATAAAAAAAAGTAAAAGGTCTCGTGAAGAAAATAATCCTATTTGACCGCTATACATTGCTAGCATAAGAAAATAGAATAATCGCGAATTCCGGGTAACCGGCCAAGCCGCTAAAGTAGCTAAAGTAGTGATAAATCCTGTCAATAAAATGGATCCTAATGAAAGTCCATCGATTCCCAATCTCCAGTGGAAATCGAAAACATCTATCCATTTAGAATCCTCCTTTAATTGGATTAAGGGATCCTCTAATTGGAAATGATAACAGAATACATAAGTCATTAGAAGGAATTCTAATAAACAAATAGCTATAGTATACCACCTAACTATTTTATTTCCTTTATGAGGTAAAAAGAAAATTAATGAACCTGCAAATATCGGCAAAACAACAAGTATTGTTAACCAAGGAAAATAACTCATGATAAAGTAATAAAGACAAGATACGTTTTGACCAGAAAAGCCCATGCTCGGGTTATTTCGAGCACAGGCTTCTTCTTCTTCGGTAAAGAGGAATCAGACGATTCAAGTGGAGTTTTTTGTAACGTATCAATAAGATAGAGCCATGCTGCGGGTTGTTTCAGGCCCTAAATAAACGCGGACACTTAAAAAATCTGTTGGGCAGGCGGATTCGCATCTCTTACAACCCACACAATCTTCGGTTCTCGGCGCGGAAGCAATTTGCTTGGCTTTACACCCATCCCAAGGTATCATTTCTAATACATCTGTTGGACAAGCTCGTACACATTGAGTGCATCCTATACATGTATCATAAATTTTTACAGAATGTGACATTGGATCTCTAAATTTTCCTTTTCAACATAAAAATTTTCGATCTGGTAAAAATGAAATTAGTACTATATAAATTAGATGTATTGTATACACCAGACGAAGCAATGGTTTATCCAAACTTTAACAAATAATGCAATATATTTCTTAATCTGTTTGTGAGAAAGCGTGAAAAGAGCCAAGAGACTTGAATTTAATGCTTCAACAGTAATAATTATACGAATTCTACATACTAATTGAATTAGCCAATAAATTGGCTATCATCTTGTCAATATAAATTATTGCAATATTCAAATTGCAATATCAATGAATTGCAAAAATGCAATATTCAAGCAATATTCAATAAGTAAAAAAGAATACTCTCAAATAACCTACTCAAAAAATGGATATTATTAAATACTAATAAGAAAATAAGATTAGATTTCTATTCATCTTAATGTTCCGTATTATTATATATGTGCCTTTGTTTAGAGGATTCTATGTCTAATTATTCAAAAAATTAGATTGATTGATACGAGTGGATTTCCTGTTACGATGGATGGAAGAAAGAATGGAGAGTCCAATAGCTGCTTCAGCAGCCGCAAGGGCTATAACAAAAATTGCGAAAATGTCTCCTTTTAATTGGCGACTATCAAATAGATCAGAAAATGTTACGAGATTTAGATTAATTGAATTCAGTATAAGTTCAAGACATATTAGAGCTCTAACCATGTTTCGGCTTGTGATCAATCCATAGATACCAATCGAAAATAAATAGACACTCAAAAAAAGTACATGCTCAAACATCATTAACTAACTCCTTATCAATCTCGATTCATTTCAATATGAGGACAAGAATTGAACCGATTCCATTAATTAGAATAGAACAATTACGCAACAAAAGAGAAAAGAAGGTATTTGTTGTATTGGCAGTGGATGGGTTTTACTAAATCAAAATTGTGATTTTTTAGTTATTTATTTTATATTTGAAATTCTAAGAATTTTGACTCATTCTAAGTATTTCTTATTGTCGAGCCATAGTAATTGCACCTATTAAAGAAACTAGAAGAATTAGGGAAATGAGTTCAAACGGAAGATAAAAATCGGTTGCTAAATGAATCCCAATTTGTTGAACGTTATTTATGAGACCCTGTTCTACTATTTGGTTTGATCTTGTAGTCCAAAGAATTCCATACCACGACGTATCTGGGATAGTAGTCATTAGTGAAAAAGGAATAGTTATACAAACGAGTAAAGTAAACCCATCCCCAATAGTCCAAGAATTCTTATCTTTAGACCACTCTGAGCCGTTTACAAACATTACAGCAAATATGATCAAGACATTTATGGCTCCCACATAAATAAGAAGTTGTGCGACAGCCACAAAGTAGGAATTCAATAAAAAATAGAATAAGGATATACAAACAAGAACTAATCCCAGCGAAAAGGCAGAATAAATTGGGTTGGTAAGTAATACTACTCCTAGACCTCCTAGTAGAAGAACAAATCCCCCAAATAGCACAAGAATCTCATGTATTGGTCCAGGTAAATCCATTATGGATAAGAAGAAATTTAGAGTATAACATTTTTCATGAACTGAATAAAACTAAAAGATTCAAGGAAGGAAAAAGGTATTAGGATATTTTTTTGTATATGTATATTTGTATATGTATATAAGTTGTTAAGCAGTAGTTATTCCTTTTTCGTTATAGTTAGTAAAAATCAATTTTTCTAACAAAAAAAATCCTAATACCTAGTAATCAGTAATCGTTCTTGAATTCCAAGATTTTTCTTCGTCTATTTTACTTTGAGGCGAATTCCTAATTGTTTGAATTGTGTAATCTCCCATTATGGAGATTGGTAACCGGCTCAAAGCAATTTGATTGTAATTCAATTCATGACGATCATAAGTAGAAAGTTCATATTCTTCAGTCATTGATAAACAATTTGTCGGACAATATTCAACACAGTTGCCACAAAATATACAAACTCCAAAATCAATACTATAATTAAGCAATTGTTTCCTTTTAATATCCTTTTCAAATCTCCAATCCACAAGGGGTAGATCTATCGGGCATACGCGAACACATACTTCACAAGCAATGCATTTATCAAATTCAAAGTGTATTCGCCCCCGGAAACGCTCCGATGTAATTGATTTTTCATAAGGGTAGTGAATCGTTATAGGTAAACGATTTGTATGGGATAAGGTAATTATTAAACCTTGACCAATGTATCTTGCGGCGCGTATTGTTTGTTGACCATAACTAATGAACCCAGTTAGCATAGGGAACATATTCTAAATATATATATGAAAAAGATATGTTTCTTTCTCTTGTTTGAGAAAACTTTTGTGTTGAAAATATTCTTACTGTTATTGTATTAGCTTATTTATAGTGAAACTAGTTGGGAAGAAGTTGTTAATAAGAGATTGCCCAGAGAAATAGGTAAAAGAAATTTCCATCCAAGATTTAATAACTGATCCATTCTCATCCTGGGTAAAGTCCATCTTATTGTGATAGAAATGAAGAGAAATAAATAAGCTTTAGTTAATGTAATAAATATACCTATTACCATTTCCAAAATTCCAATTATTTTATTCATTTGGAAAAATCCAAAAAAGGATATATAGGGAATAGAGAAATTCCACCCGCCTAAGTATAGAACAGTTACAAATAAGGAGGAAACTAATAAATTTAGGTAAGAAGCAAGATAAAATAAACCATATTTAATACCAGAATATTCGGTTTGATAACCTGCTACTAATTCTTCCTCTGCTTCTGGTAAATCAAAGGGTAATCTTTCACATTCTGCCAAAGAAGAAATTAGAAAAACTAGAAAACCTATAGGCTGACGCCAAAGATTCCATCCAAAAAAACCATATTTGGACTGTGCTTCAACTATATCAACTGTACTTGAACTGTTAGATAATCATAGTCGATGATAACATCACAGTTCCCACCGCTATTCCAAAACCGTACATGAAACCTTAGCTTCATACGGCTTCTCTATGATCAGAAAAAAGGAAAGGATTGTTTCGTTTCGGTATTATCCCCTGGGCGGAGATAGAATTAGGTAAGATAAAATTGATTGGAAAGCCCAAAATTAGACCAAAGCAATTCCGTCTGCTAGAATAACAAAAAAGCGCTTCCGAATTGATCTCATCCTTTATATAATAAAATGATAATTTTTCTTTGTTCGGTAATAACTTAATATTGGAATAAAACACTCATTATAGCAATTACTGAATGGAAAGAATTGGGCATTAGTTCATGAGGAATTCTGTATGAATAGGGATAAAGGAAGAAAGAATAAATAAGAAATAAGGCTCCTTTTTATATTGCATTCCATATCTTTTGTCCTATTCTTCTTTCCCGGGGAAGGGTATACTTAAAAAATAAATAAATAAAGGGTTAATTCGTTCTTGATAGCCATTTCCTTAACAAGTGAATGGGAACATACTCTAGACCGGAATCCGAAGAAAGTACTGCTTGATCATTTCTACCAATTTCAAGTCCTTATTATGATTCCTTTTATGAGGAAAAATGTCTAATGATTTAGATTCTCTCATTACTAAATCCTGTATGTACTTTAGTGTTCCTAATCCCTCACTAACTTTTGATGGATTGCCCTATGGCTATAAGTTATAGTAATAACTCAAAATATTCTAGTAATGAAATCCCATTTTGCGAATCCCTTATTCTTGCCCGCTTCAAGATATGATGACTAATCAAACAATCTAAACCTTGGGGTAAAGAGTTTACACTGTTTATGTTTACTTGAACTTTTTTCTTGTACGTAGGAAATGAGATTTTGTATTTTTACTACAAATTAATAAGCTGTTTTGTTTCACTCATATAGCTATCTAGTTTAACTTACCAACCCGAATACAGAATAAGCAAAGGAAGATAAGCATTCAATGTATTTTAGAGGAAAAGGATTCTATTTTAACGAATCACACGTAGAGATATTGCTAGTACACAAAAAGTTAATGGTATTTCATAACTAATAGATTGAGCAGCCGCCCGTAGACCACCTGAAAAAGAATATTTATTATTTGAGCTATATCCTGCCATGAGAAGACCAATAGGAGCAATACTTGAAATGGCAATCCATAAAAAAACACCAATACTAAGATCAGCTAAAACAAAACGATATCCTAAAGGGATAACTAAAAAACTTAATAAAATGGATATGACTGCTATAGAGGGACCAATGCTAAATAAAGGAATATCTCCTCGGGACGGGAGGATATCCTCTTTTAAAAGTAGCTTAGTTCCATCTGCTATAGCTTGAAGCAATCCCAGGGGGCCGGCATATTCAGGACCAATACGTTGTTGTATCGATGCAGATATTTCTCTTTCTAACCACACAATTACGAGTACTTGTATTGTGATTCCCAGTAGGAGGGCCAAAATAGGTAGAATCCATATCAGTCCGTAGACTTCTTTTAATAATTCCGATTTCAAAAAAGAATTGATAGTTTCTACCTCTACCCTATCTATTATCATTTCAACGATCAACTTCCCCCATAATGATATCTATACTACCTAATATCGTCATGATATCAGCCAATTTCATTTTTTTAACTAGCTGAGGAAGAATTTGCAAATTAATAAAACCCGGTGGACGAATTTTCCATCTCCAGGGGAAAAGACTATCATCGCCTACCAAATAAATTCCTAATTCACCTTTTGGAGCTTCTACTCTTACATAAAGCTCTTGCTTTGATAATTCAAAATTGGGCGAAGGTTTTTTACCAAGAAATCGATATTCAAAATCATTCCATTCGGAATTCTTTGCTTTCTTAAAGCGACGGGCTTCTAAATTTTCATAAGGTCCTCCAGGAATTTTCTCTATAGCCTGTTGAATAATTTTTATGGATTCCCTCATTTCACCGATTCGTACTAAATAGCGAGCTAACGAATCTCCTTCTTTTTGCCATTTGACTTTCCAATCGAATTGATTGTAAGACTCATAAGGATCAATTTTACGAAGATCCCATTGTATTCCAGAAGCTCGTAACATGGGTCCCGATAAGCCCCAATTTACAGCTTCTTCTCCGCTAATAAAACCAACTCCTTCAACTCGTTCCAAAAAAATAGGATTCTGTGTAATAAGTTGTTGATATTCAACAACTCCTTGTAAAAAATAATCACAGAAATCTAAGCATTTATCCATCCATCCATAAGGTAGATCGGCAGCTACTCCTCCGATGCGAAAATAATTATGCATCATTCGCATACCTGTAGCAGCTTCAAATAGATCATATATTAATTCTCTCTCTCTAAAAATATAGAAAAAAGGAGTTTGTGCCCCGAGATCCGCCATAAAAGGGCCAAGCCATAACAAGTGAGAAGCTATACGGCTCAATTCTAACATAATTACCCTAATATAGCTGGCTCTTTGAGGTATTTGAATATTCTCCAAGAATTCAGGTGCATTTACCGTTATTGCTTCTGTAAACATAGTAGCTAAATAATCCCACCGTGTTACATAAGGCAGATATTGTATAATAGTTCTGTTTTCCGCGATTTTTTCCATTCCTCTGTGTAAATATCCTAATATGGGTTCGCAATCAATAACATCCTCACCATCGAGAGTAACGATCAGTCGAAGAACACCATGCATTGATGGGTGTTGAGGGCCCATATTGACTATCATGAGATCCTTTCTTTTAAGCGGTAGACTCATCTTATTCTTTATTCCATAAAAATGGATTATTCCATGAATTCCTCAAAACGAGGCTCATCAAAATGCAAAATCTAAGACTACTATAAGACTACTAAATAAAATACGAAAAAAATTCGAACGATTAAATTACTTCTCCCGAATATCCAACTGACTAATTAATTTCTTATAACGTACTCTATTTTTCTTTGCCAAATAAGCCAGCAAACGTTGACGTTTTCCCAAAAGTCTTCGTAGACCTCTTTCCGATGAAAAATCTTTTTTGTGTAATTCCAAATGTGAAGCAAGTTTCCGTATCTTATTGGTGAAACTGAATACTTGAAATTCAACAGAACCCCTGTTTTCTTGTTTTTCTTCTTTAACCATAAATCAAAAAATTTTTCTACCTCCTTTCTTTTTCATGTATTTATCTGATCAGGAAAAATCAAAAATTATGTCAGTTATTTTGAAGTTATTCTAATCTCGTACACACAAAAATTTGCAATTATTCATCTACTGCTGGAATCTGGAATTTGGATTTATTTTATCGATGCAAATTGGATTTGGATAGAAGGGTACATTCTTTTATTTTAGATAGAAGAAACATTTCTTCTATCTAAAATAAAAGAATTTTGCTGATTTTTTTATTACTATATCCAATTTTTAGAATTTATATACCATTTAATTGATATCATTTAGCAAAATGAAACACAGCATATGCATCCATCTTTCGGCTCGAGAATTTCACGGGATAGAGATATAGTATAAGAAATAGGCTATTAAGTAACTCTAAATGAATTGTGGATACATCTGTATCCTTAACATACTGAAAGGACTGCCATTATTCGTATCAAACCAATAGCGATTCATAAAAGCTAAATCTTGTAATCAATGGTGGGCCAATAATGAATTTTTTTGCATATGTATTAAGACGCTTGGTCTGATTTCGAAATTGTCCAGAGTTTTTTATGTTGTTTTCATTGCAAAATGATGGATCTCCTTCCGTAACTTTCCAATTACGAGTACGAGAATTGAAAGACATGAAAATTCTCAATTCTCTACAGCGTCTAGGAGATAGATAGAATATTTTCAGGAACAAGAAAATCAGAAGAATCTTTTTCTCTATTCACTACCATTCCGCGTCTTCGACTTCTATTAGTTTCTTTTCTTCTTTAATGCAATAGCTATAGTTTGATTGCAATAGCTATAGTTTGATTGCAATAGCTATAGTTTGATATAGAATCCATTTCTCAAAGTAATGGAAACCATTCTCTTATAGGAAATGGTTCGAAAATCGCTATTCCACCTTTTAGGTTTAGGTATCGTGAAAAGTGATACCTGTGAAGATCGTGCATTTCAGTCACATTCAGATCCGTTTTTCGAGTCCATGATATAACCAAATTGGATGGATCTTCCACCCGTTTAGCTAAGAAAGAATAGATGCAGAGGTGGATAATAGATCGATATGAAGATCATGAGCTGCCCCATAATGAAACCGCCAATAGTCGCGAATATCTCCTTCTTCCCTAACCCAAGATTGGAGAAAGAAGATCTAAGAGGGACCTATGGAGAATGTGGTCAGAAATCCATAATAGAGTCCGACCTCAACGACCGAATTAATTATCCTCATCGAGAAACTTAGACTACTAAGTAGAAAAAATTGGAAAATCATGGCATGGGTCTCCTTTTTTTCTTTCTTTAGAGTTTTCTATATGCACAATTTCTCGATGTTTCGATGAGAATTTCTTGACTTTCCATATATAGAAAGAGATAGACTATAAATGACATCTCTTATGTCAATAAGACCAAAGGGATGGATATTAAATGATAGGAAGTGCTAGGAAGTGAAATAGAATGAAATAGAGCCACTTTGGGCTTCCCTATGAAATGAGGCATGGAACGGAGCCACTACGAAGAAATTCCGGGAGTTACGAAAGAAGCTTCGGACTCATATTGTTCACGGGTT